TCTTAGATTCGAACCCATAGCTGATGATAGAACTAGAATAGATATTTTCTGTTTCCTACTCACACGAGCCCATATCCTTGCTTTTCGATCAATCTCTAATTCTAATCTTCCTCCCCAATCTGATATTATGGTCCCGGTATAGACCGAAATTCCGTTATGGTCCAATTCTGACCGGTAATAGATACCGGGACTTTGCAATATTTGATTGATCACAATTCTGTATATTCCATTTACTATAGAAGTTCCCAAGGAATTCATTAAAGGAATGTTTCCAATAAAAAGAGTTTGTTCTTGCATATCCCTACTGGTTTTCCAAATTAATCCCGCGGATACATATAATTCAGAAGAATATGTGAGTGATTCATATACAGCATCTCTTTCTTTTATCAAAGGTTCTACCAATTGATATGTTTCCACAAATAATTGAAATTCAATTTCTTGATCTGTATCTTCAATTTTTGGAAACTTATAAAGTTCTTCTGTTAAGCCCTGATCAAGAAATCTACAAAATCCTTCAAATTGTATCTGATTAAAACCAGGTATTGTAGATATTCCCTCATTTCCATCCCCGAGCATTTTGAATTTCCCTTTTCTCAAAAAATTCCATTATGGACCCATTCTTCATCAAATCATATGGATTTATTTAGCAATGATGGAATTTCTATTTTGTTTACTGAATCACATGAAATTTTACCTACCCCATATATGGAATATATTAAATGCATATGAACGGCGGAATAAAGAAAATTTGATATTCAAATTCGAATTTGTAACAGATACAAAATCGAAAGGAATTAAGAAATGCCACTTAGACCTAGGGAGTTTTGTATAGAATCTATATATAAAAAAAAGTGATTCCATTTCTACCATTATTATGATATTCCATATTCTAATCCGATTGGGTACCAGAAAAATAAATGGATTCGGGATTTAATCTGTTCGATGATATAAAGACATTATAATCATCAAAAATATAGAGTTGATATTTTTTAGCACTTAACTTTTTTCATGGATTCTATTGTTCAACAAATGATTCGCATAAAAGAGAGATACTTTCATTTTATCTTTTTTTAGTAGAATACAATACGATCGAAGGGCGTAACATAGTAATAAAGTTTTTATTGATTAAACACGTGTAGATAGCTATCTATGTTTCGAAGTTCTATTCGGGACAGCGCGTGCTATGCTATATCAAAATTTCCATTTTCTATTCCATCTATTGAATGAAAAATTGAAGCACTACAATTTACTGATAATTCTCTATAGGCATCATATATAGATATGATATCCAATTAGATATTTGGATAACAATTTATGTTCTGGGGTTTACATATACTTCTATTTGCTGTTATAATGGAAATTGGGAAGGATTTTTTTCTTTTCGGGCAAGGGTTAAATTTAAGAAAACGGGATTCAAGATGCAAGTCCAATAAAAAAAGAAGTTTAGGAATCCCCCCCTCGACGCAAACAAAGGGAGACTTTTTCAGCTATTTTGTAGGGTATCATACATTTTTTTTGGCGGCATGGCCGAGCGGTAAGGCGGGGGACTGCAAATCCTTTTTCCCCAGTTCAAATCCGGGTGTCGCCTGATCAAGAAAAAACTCCAAATCTCTTATTTCGCTTTGCTGATATAACTCGCTGAATTTTTCCCCAGCAGAAGCAAACAAAGTAAAAGGACTCTTGAGACTTGCTTGGTTCTAAACATCGGGAAGTTTGGCTCCCGAAAGCTAAAGTGCTCGAAATCCCTGCCTCTAGGATTCAAGGACAGATTCTAGTGGTGGAAGGGCTTTCATATAAAGATTTATTGATTCCCTTCCACTACTAATGTAGTGTTGAATTACCGGGTCTTGAATTAGATTGGATAGCCCGACGGAAAATCGAATTAGTGGTTGTGGAAAGTGGCTGAAGATACTTTCTATACAGACTCAGGAGAGTCTCTAAGTCCTCGGTATCCAATAACAATTCGACGGAAAATTGGCTTTCTAAAATTGAAATGAAAAAAGAAAGAATTTCTTTTCAATAAAATAAACCCTAGTCAAGAATGGAATAGGCGGTCCTCCAATTATTTCACAGAGACAATCCTTAGACAGTAAGAATTGGATCAAATGAGAAATAAAAGTATGTAATAGATAACAATCTATCTTGACATTCTATTTTTCAGATTTTTATACCTTTTCTAAAGATAAAGACAAGAAAAGATAGAATAGGTCTTATTATTCCTACATCTTAGGAAGATTCCACCGATACTTCGAAATGGGTCACTGCGTATTTTGCTTGTGCTTAACGTTTTCCGATTCTACTAGAAAAAGAATATCCTATAAGAATTTTACGAATTTGTTATAAGCAGATTTACTAGAGCCTTTGATCAATGGTGTTGGGTCAGAATCCCTTTTTGACTCTACGCCAGTGATTCCACTATTATTAGTGAACAATAATGGAATAATTCCTTCATAGAGATAGGGGACATAATTTACATGGATATAGTAAGTCTTGCTTGGGC